TATACAAAGGATTACGTATGGGAAATATTGAAACCGTCCTTTCCAGTAGTATTGCTGCTGTCTTTTTTGCAGCTTTTGTAGTTGCTGGAACTATGTGGTATGGTTCAGCAACTACTCCGATTGAATTGTTTGGCCCCACGCGCTATCAATGGGATCAAGGATACTTTCAACAAGAAATATATCGAAGAATTGGTACTGGGTTAGCCGAAAATCAAAGTTTATCCGAAGCTTGGTCTAAAATTCCTGAAAAACTAGCTTTTTATGATTACATTGGCAATAATCCGGCAAAAGGGGGTTTATTCAGAGCGGGCTCAATGGACAACGGCGATGGAATAGCTGTTGGGTGGTTAGGACACCCTATCTTTAGAGATAAAGAGGGACGTGAACTTTTTGTACGTCGTATGCCTACGTTTTTTGAAACATTTCCGGTTGTTTTGGTTGACGGAGACGGAATTGTTAGGGCCGACGTTCCTTTTAGAAGGGCGGAATCAAAATATAGTGTCGAACAGGTAGGTGTAACTGTTGAGTTCTATGGCGGCGAACTCAACGGAGTCAGTTATAGTGATCCTGCTACTGTGAAAAAATATGCTAGACGTGCTCAATTGGGTGAAATTTTTGAATTAGACCGTGCAACTTTGAAATCTGACGGTGTTTTTCGTAGCAGTCCAAGGGGTTGGTTTACTTTTGGACATGCTTCATTTGCTTTGCTCTTCTTTTTCGGACACATTTGGCATGGTGCTAGAACCTTGTTTAGAGATGTTTTTGCTGGTATTGATCCGGATTTAGATGCTCAAGTGGAATTTGGAGCATTCCAAAAACTTGGAGATCCAACTACAAGAAGACAGGTAGTCTGATACAAGATTGCTTTGGTACTATGATCGTTTTTATTTTATTTGACTTACTATAGGGTTGGGGTCCCGGATAAATCTTGATTTATCTCGCTTCCTTTTCTTTTGTTATTTCTTTATCCGGGAAACGATACCAAATAAACAGGTATGGAAGCTATAATTGTAAACCACGAGCGAATCTATGGAAGCATTGGTTTATACATTCCTTTTAGTTTCAACTCTAGGAATAATTTTTTTCGCTATCTTTTTTCGTGAACCACCTAAAGTTCCAACTAAAAAGGTGAAATGATTTTTCATTATCTCAATTAAAAGTAATGATCCTCCCAACAATGGGAGGATCATTACTTCAACTAGTCCCCGTGTTCTTCGAATGGATCTCTTAGTTGTTGAGAAGGTTGCCCAAAAGCAGTATATAAGGCGTACCCAGTAAAACTTACAAGTAAACCGGATAAAAAGATGGCAACTAGGATTGCTGTTTCCATTATTCTATACTTTTAAGTTATATAGTTTTAAGACCACAGTGGATCTATGATAAGATCATTTATTTACAACCGAATGGTATACAAAGTCAACAGATCTTAATGAATATAAAATATTATGGCTACACAAACCGTTGAGGGTAGTTCTAGATCTGTCCGCCCAAAACGAACTAATGCAGGGAGTTTATTGAAACCATTGAATTCAGAATATGGTAAAGTAGCTCCTGGTTGGGGGACTGCTCCTTTGATGGGTCTTGCAATGGCTCTATTTGCAATATTTCTATCTATTATTTTAGAGATTTATAACTCTTCCATTTTACTGGATGGAATTTCAATGAATTAGATTCACAAGAACCATTAACTAGCTTTTTAAATACAAATTCAATACAAAGTGAATCATTTAGATGTCTGATTTTTATCCCATTCGATTTTGGTAGTTCGACCGTGGAACTTCTTTTTTTTTCTGTATTTCCGGAATATGAGTGTGTGACTTGGTGTAATAGATCCTATGGATAGTACAGAGAATGGGTCTGTCATCTTGATAGAGATGGTTTTACTTCGTCGGATATTTATTATTTTAGTATCTGTAGCACGTAATATATGAAATAGATTAACAAAGTATTAGAACTATGATTCATACTTAATAGTCAGACCTTGTGACCGGACTCCAAAAAGTTTTTCAAAGAGTTAGAAGTTATAAATAGAAAGATTTTATTCTTTCAAACTTCTGTTTATTTTTATTTTGATCAAAGGACAAAGATTTCTTTGGATTTTTAGTCATTATAGCTATTCAGTGAATAAGTGATGATCCAACGGTTCTATGATTATTATATGATAATTTTTTAACTTTCTATGATTGATCCAACGGTTCTTACTCAGGGAATTTTGTGACTTCGTTTGAGAAGGTTTTATTGAATCATCGAGGTTATAGTATGAATCTGAGGTTTTAAGTGATTCATAGGGTCTTAACAAGAGAATTCCTATAAATAAAAAAAAAATAGCAGTAAAGCCGCATTACATAACAACAAAGAAAATAGGTAAATAGAAAATTCAAGAGGCCTATAACGATCAATATAGAGACGAATGAACTGACTTGAATTTTTGGCATTATAACCACAAGAAATAGTTTTCGGGTTTTTCTTATTTCCTATCGTCAGAAAAAATGGAATTTAT